ATTTTAAAAAACTAATTTTATATAGTTTAATAATAAAACATTATATTTTCATTATAAAGATAATAAAAATTATTTATAAAATAATTATTAGTTAATAATTAAATATACATTTAAAAATATAAATATTATCTTAATATCTTCAATATTAAATTTTTTTTAAACTATTTAAACTTAAATTAATAAAGATAATTTTAAATTATATAATTTATTCTATCAAAATAACCCTTTTATCAGGCACTTTATTTAAAGAAATAAAAATATTTACAATATTTAATATTGAATTAGAAATTCAAATTTTATTATTTCATTATTTTAAAATTATTAATTATATAAAATAAAATTTAAAACATTTATAATATTGTAAATTATAAAAATTAATTGGAATTTATAATTCAATAAAATTATTAACAATAATTCACCTCTTTTTGGTTTCAATTAAAGTTTATTCAAAAATTTAATAAGTTTAAATTAATGTAAAATTAATATATTTAAATTTGCAATTTAATATTTTTATTAAATTATTAAACATATAAATTAATAATTTTAAATTAATTTAACTAATAAAATTAAATTAACATAATTAATAAATTAAATAATAAACTAATAGGTATAAAAATAATCAAACTACATCAACAAAATGTCAATATCATGCAGCTGCCTCAAAACCAAAGTGATGAGAACTAGAATAATTATTATTTATAATTCGAAAAAAATTAATAATTAAAAATACTGTTCCAATAATAACATGAAGACCATGAAAACCAGTTGCTATAAAGAAAATAGAACCATAAACTGAATCAGTAATAGTAAATATAGCTTCTTGATACTCAATATACTGAAATAAAGTAAAAACAATTCCTAAAAATACTGTAATAAACATTCTTAATAAAGATTTAAATTTTAAACTATTTAATAATGAATAATGACTTATTGTTAAAGAAACACCTGAAGATAATAAAATTAATGTATTTAATATAGGAATTAAATAAGGATTAAAAACTACAATATTTTTAGGAGGTCATAATGAACCAATTTCAACCCTAGGGGATAAAAATATATGAAAATAACATCAAAAAATACTAATAAAAAAAAATAATTCAGAAATAATAAATAAAATTATTCCCAACTTAACTCCCTCTAAAACTTTATTAGTATGAAACCCTTGAAAAGTACTTTCTCGAATTACATCTCGTCATCATTGATATAAACAAAGAATTAATGATAATAAACCAAAAATTATTAATAAATAATCAAAATTATTAAAAAAATTTATAAAACCAACTAATATAATTATTACCCTAAAAGAAGTCACAATTGGTCAAGGTCTTAAAGTTACTAAATGAAAAGGTTGAAATAAATTAACTTTTTTCATAAAATAAAATTTATATTATAATTAAAAAATTATAATTAACTTGTTTCAGCTCTATATAATGTTCTTAAAACAGTAAATACATAAGCTTGAATAATAGAGACACTTAATTCTAATACAATTAATAAAGTCTGTGATAATAACATTATTAATAATAAAAATACCCTTAATCTTGGGCCAGTAGAAGAAATTAAAGTTATTAATAAATGACCTGCAATTATATTAGCAGATAAACGAACAGCTAAAGTACCAGACCGAATTAAATTTCTAATAGTTTCAATTAAAACTATAAAAACTATTAAAGCAGAAGGAGTTCCCTCAGGAACTAAATGTATAAATATATGATTAGTATTAATAATTCAACCATATAATATAAAAGCAAATCAAAGAGTTAATGATAAAGTTAATCTAAAAGTTAAATGAGCTGTTGAAGTAAAAATATAAGAAAATATTCCTAAAAAATTATTTAATATAATAAAAATAAATATTCTTATTAAAAATAATAAATTTATTAAATTTGATTTTAAATTTAATAACATTTTAAATTCTGAAATTAAATAATTTAATAAATTTAAAAAAAAAAAAGAATAACGAGAAGGAATAAATCAATATAATCTTGGAATAAATAATAAAATATATAATGATCTTAATCAATTTAAAGAATATATTTCAGAAGTTGTAGGATCAAAAATTGAAAATAAATTATTTATCATAAAAATTTAAAATTATAATAATTAAATAAATTTAATTTTTTATTAATTAAATTATTTAATGAAAAAACTGTTAAATAATAAATTATTAAAACTGATAAACCTATTAATGTTAAAAAATAAAAATAAGTTATTAATCATAAAATTGGTCTTATTTGAGGAATAAATAAAAATTAATTATATTATACACATTAATATAAATATTAAATATATTTTTATATTTAATTATTAAAACATAAATTTAATAAAAAATATTAATAAATTAATTACTTTAACTTGACAAATTAATATTATAAATTAACTAATTTTTTTTAATTAATAATCAATTGATATCTTAAAGTAAGATTTGATCTTTTAAATCAAAAATAGTAAATTAACGAATACTTCAATTGAAAAAATAATATTAATTATAAAGATTTTATTCAATTTAAAAAATTTATTAAACTTGTACCTTCAATTACAATAGGTATAAATCTATGATTAACACCACAAATTTCTGAACATTGACCATAAAATAAACCTGGACGATTTAAAATTATTATAATTTGATTAATACGACCTGGAACAGCATCAACTTTAATACCTAATCTAGGTATTGCAAAAGAATGAATAACATCTGAAGAATTAATTAATAAACGAATCTGATTATTTAAAGGAACTACTATACGATTATCTACATCTAATAAACGAAATAAATTGTTATCAGAACTTAAATCTCTCACTATGAAAGAATCAAAATTAATTATATAAAAATCATTATATTCATAACTTCAATATCACTGATGACCAATAACCTTAATAGATAAAATAGAATTTTTAATCTCATCAGTTAAATATAAAATTTTTAATGAAGGAATAGATAAAAATAATAAAAATAATATAGGAATTAAAGTTCAAACAATCTCAATTAATTGACCTTCTAATAAATTTCGATTTACTATTTTGTTTATTAATATAAAAAATAATATATATATAATTAATACTACAATTATTAAAATAATTAATATTCCATAATCATGAAATATAATTAAATTTTCTATAATATAAGAATTTGCATCTTGTAAAATTAACTGACCATTTAATGAAATTTCTAAAAATAAATTAAATTTATATATATAGAATTTAAATCTATTGCACTAATCTGCCATTTTAGAAATAATTTTTATTTTTATTAATAAATTAAAATTAAAACATAATTATAAAAATAATTATTATATATGAAAAAATTATTAATAAATATATTAAAAAATTATTATTTAAAGTATTAAAACTATTAAACTTAAAAACATAAAAATAAAAAGATTTTTTTAAAAATATTTCCCTTCAACCTTTATCAAAAACTTTAAAAATTATATTACCAAAATTTAAAAAAATATTAGTATAAAAATAATTTAAATTACTATAAAAATATATTGAACCAAAAAAAAATTTAAATTTATAATTAAAAATAAAATTAATTTTTGTTTTAAATATAAATAAACCAATAATAATAGATAAATAACATAAAATTAATAAAATTATTTTTTCTATATCAATTAAATAAATATATTCAACATTATTAAATATAATAAAATTTAAAAATAAACCAAATTTAATAGACAAAAATATTAATAATAATATTGAATAATTTATCTTCTTATTATCAACAATATTAAAAATATTAATAAAATTAAAATTCATAAATATTAAATAATAAGTTAAACGAATTCTGTAAGAAACAGTTAATATAGTACTTAACATTAATAAAAAATAAATATAAAAAGAAATATTTTCTAAAAATATAAATTCTAAAATTTGATCTTTAGAATAAAATCCAGAAAAAAAAGGTAAACCACATAAAGATAAATTAGAAATTATAAAAATTATCCTAGTTATTGGTATAAAAGATTTTAATTTACCTATAAAACGAATATCCTGATAATTTATTATATTATGAATAATAATTCCAGAACATATAAATATTATTGATTTAAATATAGCATGAATAATTAAATGAAAAAATGTAAGATTAAAATTTTTTAATGAATAAATCATTATTATTAAACCTAATTGAGAAAGAGTAGAAAAAGCAATAATTTTCTTTAAATCAAAATCGAAATTAGCTGAAAAACCAGCTATTATTATAGTAATTAATCCAATAAATATAATATATTTTAAAAAATAATCATTTAAATAAAAAATATAATTAAAACGAATTAATAAATAAACCCCAGCAGTTACTAAAGTTGAAGAATGAACTAGAGAAGAAACTGGAGTTGGAGCAGCTATAGCTGCAGGTAATCAAACAGAAAATGGAAATTGAGCTCTTTTAGTAAAAGAACCAATTATAATTAAAAAAATAATTAATAAATTCATAAAATTATAATTAACAAAATTTCAACTTCCATAAATAAATATTAAACTAATTCTCATAATAATTATTACATCACCTACTCGATTTATTAAAACAGTTAATATACCAGAATTATAACTAGAAACTCTTTGATAATAAATTACTAAACAATAAGAAATTAAACCTAATCCATCTCAACCTAATAAAATCCTAATTATATTAGGTCTTAAAATTATTAAAATTATTGATATAATAAATAAAAATACTAAATAAAAAAAACGAATATTATTTAAATCATGAGATATATATTCAGAACTATAAATTATAATTATTGAAGAAATTAATAAAACAGTAAAAATAAATAAAAATGTTATTCAATCTAAATAAATAAATATATTAATATTAACACTATTTAAAAAAAAAAAATTGAATTCAACAAATATAGCAATTCTTTTTAAAAAAAATAAAATAAAAAAAAAAAATATATTTATAGAAATTATTAAAAATAAAACTCCTCTTAAATAATAATATAAAATTATATATTTAAAATAACACTAAACTATAACTTTGACTCCACAAATCAATATTTTTATTAAACTATTTAAATTTATATAATAAATATTAAGATTTATATAAATAAATCCATTTTTAAAAATAATAAATTTAAAGGAATATAATGAACTAATAAAATTAAATAATCTAATATTTTAACCTCATAAATTTTATTTAATAAATTATTAATTAAACCATGAGAACAATAAGAAAATAAATATAATCTATAAATACAACTTAAAAATATTGAAACAATTAAAAATAATAAAATATTTAATGACCAATTTAATAAAACATTTGAAATTAATAATTCACTTAATAAATTTAAACTAGGAGGAGAAGATATATTACAAACACAAAATATAAATCAAAATATTATTAATGAAGGTAATAAACTAATTATTCCTTTATTAATTAATAAATTTCGACTATGAGTTCGTTCATATATTAAATTAACCATAAAAAATAAAGCAGAAGAACATAAACCATGACCAATTATTATTAATAATGAACCTATTAACCCAAATAAACTTAATGATATTAAACCTATTAATATTATTCCTATATGAACCACAGAAGAATAAGCAACCAAAACTTTTAAATCAAACTGACGTAAACATAAAATTCTTAAAATAAATATTCCTAATAAACTTAATAATAAAAACAAAAAATTAAATTTTAAACAATAATTTATAATTAAAAATATAAAACGAATTAAACCATATCCACCTAATTTTAATATAATTCCAGCTAAAATTATAGAACCAGAAACAGGGGCCTCAACATGAGCTTTAGGGAGTCATATATGAAACATAAAAATAGGTAATTTTACAAAAAAAGAAAAAAATATAAAAAAATATAATAAAAATCTATTAAATATATCAAATTTTAAAGATAAATTTATTAAAATTAAATAATTTATTGAATTAAATTCATAAAATAAATAAAAAATTAAAATTATTAAAGGTAAAGAAGAAAATAAAGTATATAATATTATAAACATTCTAGCATTTAATCGTTCAGGTTGATAACCTCAACCTATAATTAAAATAAAAGTAGGAATTAATCTCATCTCAAAAAAAATATAAAAAATAAAATAATTTATAGAATAAAACCTTAAAATTAAAAATAATAATAAAAATAAAAGGTTTAAAGAAAAAAAATCTTTATTTTTAACATTTAAACTTACTATATATATTAAAGAAATAATTAAAATAGATAATAAAATTAAAGAAAATCTAATTATATCTAAACCAAACCACTTATATAATATTATTCAACTATAATTAAAATTAATAGATGATATAAATAATAAAACAATAATAATCAAATTTAAATAAATTATATATATTTTTAAAATATTATGATTAAAAATAATATGAAAAATTAATATAATAATAAAAAAAATATAATTTATCATAAAATTAAATTTATTAAATACATATTATTATTTCCGAAAGAACGAATTAATAAAATTAATAGACTTAAACCTAAAACCCCTTCACAAACTACAAAAATTAAATAATATATTATAAGATTTATAGATTTATAATAGAAAAAAACATAAAATAATAAAATTAATAATCTTAATATTATAAATTCAACTCTAATTAAAGTTATTAATAATTTACTATAAAAAAAAATAAATATAAAATTAGAAAATATAAATATTAAAATAAATAAATAAATATTTAAAAAAATATTAAAATTTTAACTATTAATTTAACATAAAATATTAATTTTGTAAATTAAAAATAAAGAAAACTTTATAGTTATCAAAAAAATAATAAAAATTATATCTTTAATCTCCAAAATTAAAATTTTAAATAAACTATTTCTTGTTTTTAATTAATATGATAAAAATAATTTTAATATATTCTATAATAATTATACTTATTAGATCTTTATTAAATTTAACTATTAATTGTATTTCAGCTTATAATAAAAACTTACACCCAATAATTTTTGGTTCAATATTATTAATAATATCAATTTTTACATCAATAAATATAAATACTTTTAATGATTCAACAATATTTAGATTTATTATATTTTTAATTGTAATTGGAGGAATAATAATTTTATTTTTATATTTTATAAGATTTATTAGAAATATAAAAATAATAATAAAATTTATATATTTAAAAATAATTCCAATTAAATTTTTATTAGTAATTATATTTATTATTTTTATATTATTAAACAAAAATAATTTTTTAAATTGATTTTATTCATTTAATGAAATTAATACAATAATAAATTTAAATAATAATGATTTATTTAAAAATAATATTAATTGTATATATATATATATATATTTAAAAATAATCCCTACAATCATTATAATAATTTATTTATTTTTATGTTTAACTTTAATTGTTAAAATATTTATTAATAAAAAAATATCTATACGAATAATAAATTAATTTAACAATAAATACAAATAATAATATAATATTATGAAAAAATCAATTTTAAAAACAGATTTTAATCTTTCTATTATTAATAATTCATTAATTAAACTGCCTACACCTTTAAATATTTCAATTTGATGAAATTTTGGATCTTTATTAGGAGTTTGTTTAATAACACAAATTATCTCAGGATTTTTTTTATCTATACATTATAATCCTAGAATTGAAATAGCATTTAATAGTGTAATTCACATTGTTCAAGATGTAAATTATGGATGATTAATACGATTAATCCATATAAATGGAGCATCAATATTTTTTATTTGTATATTTATTCACATTGGCCGAGGATTATATTATAATTCATTTGTTTTAAAAAAAACATGATTAATTGGAGTAATTATTTTATTAGTAACCATAGGAACAGCATTCATAGGATATGTATTACCATGAGGACAAATATCTTTTTGAGGTGCCACAGTTATTACAAACTTAGTTTCTGCAATTCCTTATATTGGAGATTCAATTGTTAAATGATTATGAGGGGGATTTTCTGTTAATAACGCAACTTTAAACCGATTTTATTCAATTCACTTTATTTTACCTTTTGTAGTATTATTTTTAGTTATTATACACTTAGTATTTTTACACGAAACAGGATCAACAAACCCATCAGGTTTAAGTAGAAATTATTTTAAAATTCCATTTAATCCTTATTATTCAATTAAAGATATTTTAGGATTTATTATTATATTAATAATTTTAATTTTAATTTGTACAATTAACCCATATGTATTAGGAGATCCAGAAAATTTTAATAAAGCAAACCCAATAGTAACCCCTATTCATATTCAACCAGAATGATATTTCTTATTTGCTTATGCAATTTTACGATGTATTCCAAATAAATTAGGAGGAGTAATTGCTTTATTAATATCAATTTTAATTTTAATGACATTACCTTTTACTTTTTCTAGGAAAATTAAAGGATTCCAATTTTACTGAATAAATAAAATTTTATTTTGAATTTTTTTATTTAATTTCTATTTATTAACTTGAGCAGGAGCTAAACCAATTGAATACCCATTTGTAGAAATTAGAATCTTATCTTCAATTATTTATTTTTTATTCTTTATTATTCTTAACGAAATAAAAAAATATTTTGATAAAATTATTTTTAAATAATTAAATGTATATTTCTTATTTAAAAAATTATTTAACTATACCAAGTTTATGTTTTGAAAACATAAAAAAGAATTTTATTCTAATAATTTAAATAATAAATATAAAAAGTTTAATTCCTATCACAAATATTAAATAATTTAATCTAATAGGTAAATAACTCTTTCAAGTTAAGTATATTAAATTATCATATCGAAATCGAGGATAAGTTCCTCGTACTCAAATAACAAAAAATAATATAAATAAATATAAAAATAAAAATATTAAACTAAATATATTAAAACATATAAAAAAAATTAAAAATAATAATATTATAAATATAATTATACCATATTCAGCAATGAAAATTATTGCAAATCTACCACTTAAATATTCTGTGTTAAACCCAGAAACTAATTCAGACTCTCCTTCAGCAAAATCAAAAGGAGTACGATTTAATTCAGCTAATAATCTAACAAATAAAATTAATCCTAAAGGAAAATTTATGAAAATAAAAAAAATAAATTTTTGAAAATATATAAATTCATAAATATTAAATCTTTCAATTAAAATAATTAAGGACAACATAATTAAAATTATTCTTACTTCATAAGAAATAGTTTGAACAATTCTACGTATTCTCCCAATTAATGAATATATAGAATTTGAAGATCAACCAGCAATTATTATTCTATAAACCCCTAAACTTAATAAACATAAAATAATTATTATCAAAAAATCATTATTTATAATAAAAGAAAAATATGGTATATGATGTCATAATATTATTATAATTAATATTCTTATAAAAGGACTAAATAAATATAAATTATAATTAGATTTTAATAAAAAATAAAATTCTTTAGTAAATAATTTAATAGCATCTCTAAAAGGTTGTAATAAACCTATATAACCAACTTTATTAGGCCCTTTACGAATATGAATATAACTTAAAATTTTTCGTTCTAATAATGTTAAAAAAGCTACTGATACTAAAACTATAACAATTATAATTAATCTAATAATAAAAGAATGAAAAATTAAAATTATTACTTATGGAAAAATCCATTTACTTAAATTCTAAATTTAATATACTAATATATTAAAGTAATTAAAAATTAATATTATTAATATTATAATAAATTATTTAAAATACTAAGTCCTTTCGTACAAAAGTATTTAAAATTTATATAGATAGAATCCGATCTGGCTCACGCCGATCTAAACTCAAATCATGTAAGATTTTAAAAGTCGAACAGACTTAATTATTTTAATTTCTACATTAAAAATTTATCTTAATTCAACATCGAGGTCATAAAAATTTTTATCAATAAGATCTTTCAAAAAATATTATGCTGTTATCCCTAAGGTAATTTATTTTTAATTTTCTATTAAAAGATTATTTAATCATTAAAATTGTTTATTTAATAAAAATTTAATTAAATTTTTTAATTTCCCCAATTAAATTAATATATAATAAAAATTATATAATTTAAATTATTATTAATATATATTTAATAAAATTCTATAGGGTCTTCTCGTCTTATATAAAAATTTTAGAATTTTTACTAAAAATTAAGTTCAAAAATTTAATTTGAGACAGTTATTATTTCATTCAATCCTTCATTCCAGACCTTAATAAAAAGACAAATGATTATGCTACCTTTGTACAGTTAGGTTACTGCAGCTATTTAAAGTTTTAATTCATTGAGCAGATTAGATTTTAAATTAATTTCAAAAAACCATGTTTTTAATAAACAGGTGAATAATAAATTTTGCCTAATTACTTAAATTAATTTATATAAATAATTTAATTAAAAATTTTATTTTACTAATTTTATCATTATAAATAAAATTTAATTATTTAAAATTATTATTTTATAATTCAATAAATAAAAATATAAATTTTAATTTATATTTTTTAATTATTACATATTATTTATAAAAAAAAATTTCTAATTCTATAAAAATAAAAATATAATAAATATATTAAAATTAATATTAAGTTAATTCCTAATATTATTTAATTAACATAATTTTTTAAATTAATAAAAATTTAAAAAATAATAATTTATTTAATTTAAATATTAAATAAATAAAATTAATTTTAATTAAATTAATTTATAAAATAACTAGATATTAAATTATGTAAACATATAGCTTCTAATTAAAAATTTTTAATAATAATTATATATTAATTAAAATTATTAATTAAATTAATTTATTTCGAGAAAATTATTATAAAATAATTTATTTAATAAACCCTGATACAAAAGGTATAAATAATTATATTAAAAATTAAATATTTAAATTTTTCTTTAACAATACTAACATTATAAAAATAATTTTTATTTCTTATAAATATACTAAAAATTTAAATATTAAAAATATTTTAATTAAAATAAAATAAAAAAAAATAAAATAATTTAATTAATGAATTTTTAAAAATAATAAAAATTATAATTTATTAATAAAATAAATAATTATTAATCTTAATTTTATAATTTAATTTTAAGAATAATTAATTTTAATAACTTTTATTAGCAAAATAAATATTATAATTTTAACTATACTCCTAAATAATTAAATACTATTTATATTAAAAAATTTAAACTATATTATTGGAAATAAAATGTACTTATTATACTATATAAATAAATATAAAATTCTAAGCTCACTTTCCAGTGGGCTTACTTTGTTACGACTTATTTTAATAATATAAAAGCGACGGGCAATTTGTACATATTTTAAAACTTATTCAAAATAATTAATTTATTAAATTTACTATTAAATCCTTAAATCTTCAATTAAATATTAAAATTTAAAATCCTTAGTTAAAAAGCAACTCAAAAAACCTTTTAAAAATTATATATTGATCTGAAATAAAATTAATAAAATTATTCAAAAAATTATAATTAATTTTTTTTATAACGAACATACATAAATATAAAATTAAAAGTTATTCTTTTCGTGGAACATCAAATTAATCTTCAAGTTTCTCTAATCAGTTTAAAATACCGCCAATAATTTTAATTTTAAAAAACATTTACTAATTTATTAAAGAAATTAAAATTTAATAATAGGGTATCTAATCCTAGTTTATTATAAAAATTTTTTAATTAATTTTATTTATAGTTTATAATAAAAAATAATATTTAATTTTATCTTAAAAATTAAAATTTTATTAAAAATAATAAAAAAATTTAATAATTAATAAAAATAATTAATTTATATTTTTAGTATAACCGCTATTGCTGGCACTAAATTTATAAATATTAAATTAATTTATATATAATAAATTATTATAATAAATAATTTTATATATTAAAAAATTAAAATTTTTTAAACAATTTTTATAAAAATTTATATACATAAAAATTTATTTAATAAATAAATAAAATAATAAAATTAAATAAATTAATTAATTTAAATAACTAAAATAATAATATAATTTTAATAAAAATATTAATCTTTTTTTTGTAAAAAAAAAATTTTGAATAAACTAAAATTATAAAATGGATTATTAAAAATCAAAATTTCAAATCGAAATTGAACCTAAAATTTAGTTCATTTTAATATAAAATATAATATAATTATTTTCTTATAACTTTAAATCATTTTAAAGCACCTTCTTTTCACTCCAAAATTAACCCTAATAATAAAATTAATAAAATTAAAATAAAATTAAAATTTAATATAAAAACAAAAAATGAGTATCTTTTAATTATAGGTAAAATTAAAGAAATCTCTACATCAAAAATTAAAAAAATTATAGCAATTAAATAAAAACTTAAAGAAAAAGGAATACGACTTTTAGAAATTGAATCAAATCCACATTCAAATGAAGATAATTTTTCACGATTTTTAAAAGATTTTTTTGACAAAACTAATATTATTAAAATTATAATTAATAAAATTAATGTTGAAAAAAATATAAAACTTATAAATATAATTATATTAAAAAATAATGTTAAATTATATTATTGAATTATGAATCCAATGACTTAAATTAGTCTATTTTTAATAAATGGATATTATATATTATATATATATATATTTTTTTTTTTTAAAATAATTTTATTAAAACATATACACATATATTAATTATTAATATATATATTATTAAACTTTATATATTATTAAACTTTATATATGTTTTAAACTTTAATATTAAAAAAGGGGTACCCTTTTTATTAAATTTTTATTTTAAATATATTAATTTAATAATTATTATTATATAAATTATTTATATTTATATAAATATTTAATAATTATTATATAAATTATTTATATTTATATAAATATTTAATAATTTATATAATAAATTTATTTATAATAATTTATAAATAAATATTAATAATTAAATTATTTTAAATAATATAAATTTAAAATAGTTAAATTAATAAAATTTATTAATATATAAATTAATATATATATATAAATAATTTATATAATAATAGCTTATTAACTTTCAAAAATCGGGGTTTTAGCCTCAAAAATCGGGGTTTTAGCCTCAAAAATCGGGGTTTTAGCCTCAAAAAATCAGAATTAACTTCAAAAATCAAAATTAAATATTAAAATAAAATATTTATTATATAAATTATTAAATTAATAATATAAAATTTATAAAAAGAATTATATTTTAAGCTTTGAAGGCTAATAGTTTTAATAACTTAAAATTTTAAAAAATTTCATAAATTAATAATATAATTAATATTAATCAATTTAATAAAAAATTATTACTTATATAATTTTTAAAATTTAAAAATTTAAAATTTATCTTTAAAGAATAAAAATTTATTATTAATCTATAAAATATAATACGAATATAAAAAAATATTGAAATTAAAGAATTAAAAATTATAATTAAAATTATAAAAAATAATAAATTTTTTCTTATTAAATCAATAGAAATTCACTTTATTAAAAATCCAAATATTGGGGGAATTCTTCTTAATGATAATATTATTATTATTAAAAAAATATAACTAAATTTATTATTAAATTTTAAAATTCTCAATTGATTTAAATTTAAAAAATTTATTTTATAAAAAACAAAAATTAAATTTAAAGAAATAATAAAATAAATAATAAAATAATTTAAAAAAATTAATTCATTTAAATACATTAATATAATTATTCAAGAAATTTGAATTATAGAAGAATAAGCTAAAATTAATTTTATATTTATTTGATTTAATCCTAAAACTCTAATAAAAAATATAAAAAATAAAATTATTCAAACATTAAAATAAAATAAATAAATATTATTAAAATTAATTAATATTATAAAAATAACTATGGGAATAATTTTTTGAATAGTTGATATAAATAATAAATTTATTCAATTTAAATTTATTATAATTTTTAAATATCAAATATAAAAAGGAGGAACACCTAATTTTGTTAAAATTGCTAAATTTATTAAAAACAAGAAAAAGAAAATTGAATTTAAATAATTTATTATTAATGAAGAAAATAAAAAAATATATGAATTAAAAGTCTGAATTAAAAAATAATTTATTAATAATTCATTTTTTATTCTTTTATCAAAAATTAATAATATAATAAATCTAATTAAATTAATTTCTATAATTATTCAATTAGTAATTCAAGTATTAGATAAAAAAATTAAAAAATTAGAAATTAATATTATTGGAAAAAATAAAATATAAATATAATAATTTATATATATATATATATAATAATTTTAATTATTACTAAAAACTTCAAAAATTTTTGTGCAAAATACACTAATATATACATACATAATTTTTTTATAGTAATAAGATATTAAATATCTATAAATAAATTTACAATTTATCACTTTTTATCAGACATATTACTATTAATTTAAATAAAATATATTATAAAATATAATAATATTATTAATTTAATTTAAATACTTTAGGAATTTCATAGAAAGTATGATTATTTATAGGATAAGTTATTAATCATTCAATTGAACTATTATTATTATTTATAAAAATTAAAACCCGGTGAGATACAATTGACTCTCAAAGAATAAAAAAAAAATAAAATGTTCTTAATAATGTAACTAAAGAACCAATTGAAGAAATTATATTTCAACATAAATAAGAATCTGGATAATCTGAATATCGTCGAGGTATACCTCTTAAACCTAAAAAATGTTGAGGGAAAAAAGTTATATTAACCCCTAAAAATATTATAAAAAATTGAATTTTTAATCAATACTGATTTATGAATAAACCAGTAAATAATGGGTATCAATAAATAAACCTACCAAAAATAGCAAATACAGCTCCTATTGATAAAACATAATGAAAATGAGCAACTACATAATAAGTATCATGTAAAACAATATCAATTGAAGAATTTGATAAAATAATACCCGTTAATCCTCCAATAGTAAATAAAAAAATAAAACCTAATAATCATAAATTAACTACAGAAAATTTAATTTTTATTCCATTTATTGTAGCTAATCAACTAAAAATTTTAATACCTGTAGGAACAGCAATAATTATAGTAGCTGAAGTAAAATAAGCACGAGTATCAACATCCATCCCAACTGTAAATATATGGTGAGCCCAAACAATAAATCCTAGTAAACCAATAGAAATTATAGCATAAATTATTCCTATTCTTCCAAAAGTTTCTTTTTTTTTTCTTTCGTTACAAATTATATGAGAAATTAATCCAAATCCAGGTAAAATTAAAATATAAACTTCTGGATGACCAAAAAATCAAAATAAATGTTGATATAAAATAGGGTCTCCACCTCCTGAAGGATCAAAAAATGAAGTATTTAAATTTCGATCAAATAATAATATAGTAATAGCCCCAGCTAAAACAGGTAAAGATAATAACAATAAAATAGCAGTTAATAACATTGCCCAAGAAAATAAAGAAATTAATTCTATTTTATAAATTTTTATATTTAAAATTGTAGTAATAAAATTAATTGAACCTATAATAGAAGAAACCCCAGCAATATGTAAAGAAAAAATTGATAAATCTACTGAAGGTCCTCTATGAGATAAATTTGAAGATAAAGGAGGATACACTGTTCAACCAGTTCCTGTACCAGTCCCAATAAATATTCTTGATAATAATAATATTAACCTAGGAGGTAATAACCAAAATCTTATATTATTTATTCGAGGAAAAGCCATATCTGGGCTTCCTAATATCAAAGGAATTAAATAATTACCAAAACCACCTATTATAACAGGTATAACAAAAAAAAAAATTATTAAAAAAGCATGTCTAGTAACAATAGAATTATAAATTTGATCATTACCAATTAAAGAACCAGGATTTCCTAACTCTAAACGAATAATTATTCTTATTGATAAACCAACAATACCAGATCATATTCCAAAAATAAAATACAAAATACCAATATATTTATGATTTGTTGAAAAAAATCAAAATTTCAT